AATAAAATATGTTGGATTTTTTAGCATTGAGAAAATTTAGTTATGTCCTTAATAGAATTTTTTGGGCTTTTTTTTGGGAAAACTTTTAGGGGTATATGACATATATATATATATAATGCGGATGGCTAATTCATATCTCAACTTATTAGTCTGGACGCTCCCGAACCTTCCTTGCTTTTGGGGTTTGACAAGGAGAACAGGATTCGCTGGGCGTAAGGGGGTAAGGGGGTTTGTCGCGTGAAAACCGAAGAAGGGGGCGTATATATCAGGGTAAAGTGAAGAAAGACAGATACGTTATGCACTTGATAGAGTATAATGTAATTCTTAAGTTATGTCTTTTAATCATTAACCTAATTTGCCCCTTGCAAGGAAATGTACCACCCTGAGATGTTACTTGAGCCTGCACTCTGAGATGTAAGTGAAAGGTAACCAAAAAAAAGAACGTTATGCATATAAAAGAATGCCCGGCATGTGGGGTAATGAGGAGTATGTAATTACACCATTAATCAGATGCAAGGATACTTATCCGAGGGTGGATTACACATGCCATGTCCATGAAATAGGAATCAGATGCAAGGAATAGTTCACAATATACCACACCTCCATAATATGTCCCTGATTCTATCATGAATCGTATGCCTTATATGGCAAGGTTGGTGGTCTCTTACTGCATTAAGATTCTCGTAGTAAATCCTAGTTGGTCAGTTCAAGGAAAATGTTGGGTGCGATATTTAAGGGAAAAGCCTATAACCCGGGTTAATATAAATTATTTCTGAGGCTTAATAATATGCTTATGTACGTCTTAGACATTAGTACTTGCTTTTAGGTTAAAATAGATGAATGGTGATAATACATATATGTCTCTAGTATATTGCATATATTTGGTTTATGCACGTCTTAGGTGTTAGTACTTGCTTTTAGGTTAAAATAAACGTATGGTGATAATACATAGCTGTATCGCACCCACATAATACAAGTATATTACGTAGGGTGTAAGACATGTTCTTGTACGGTACATGAGGTACTATACATGAATATGTAACCATATTGGTCCATCAGAAAATAGTTTAACTTTAGAATCCTGGCTTTGGGAGCCAGGGGTGGGAGTTAAAATCTCCTTTTTCTGGGCGCTAGGAGGGGGTTTAACCCTCGATCTTCGGATTACAAGACCGATGCTTTCAAGCTAAGCTACTAGGGCAAGCTCATTTCAATGCTTTATTCTCTGCTCACCCTGCGAGTGGGGCAAGAAGGAGGAATAATGCGAAGTATAGAACTGAGGCGACTTGGCCAATGATGATGTATGGGTGTTCTACAGGTATACCCCCAATTCATGTCAGAATAATTATATCTGCCACTAAGGTTCAGAATAAGAACTGGGTGATTGGTCGGAAAGTTAGTCCTCGTTGCTTCGAGGTGTGTAAAATTGGGACTACTAATAGGACTAAAATGCTAAACAATAGCGCTAGGACTCCCCCTAGCTTGTTTGGAATGGACCGGAGAATAGCATAGGCGAACAAGAAGTACCATTCGGGTTGAATGTGTGGTGGGGTAACCAGTGGGTTTGCTGGGGTGAAGTTTTCTGGGTCGCCGAGTAGGGTAGGGGAAAATAATGTTAGGGATGTGAGAGCTAATAGCATTAGGACGAAGCCAAGAAGGTCTTTATAGGAGAAGTAGGGGTGGAAGGAGATCTTATCCGCGTCGGAGTTTAAGCCGGCAGGGTTGTTTGATCCTGTCTCGTGTAAAAACAGCAAGTGGAGAACAGTCGCACCAGCGATGACGAATGGGAATAGGAAGTGGAAGGCGAAGAATCGTGTTAATGTTGCGTTATCTACTGAGAAGCCCCCTCAAATTCATTGTACAAGGGTGTCCCCTATGTAAGGTACTGCTGATAGGAGGTTCGTAATGACGGTGGCACCTCAGAAGGATATTTGGCCTCATGGGAGTACGTAGCCAACAAAGGCTGTCATCATAACAAGGAGAAGTAGGACGACCCCGATGTTTCAGGTCTCTTTATAAAGGTAGGATCCGTAGTAAAGGCCACGAGCAATGTGTATGTAAATACAGATGAAGAAAAAAGATGCTCCATTGGCATGTATATTTCGGATAAGTCAGCCATAGTTGACGTCCCGGCAAATGTGCGTGACGGAGGAAAATGCGGTTGAGATGTCAGAGGTATAATGCATAGCTAGGAATAATCCGGTTAGGATTTGGGTAATTAGACACAATCCTAGGAGGGATCCGAAGTTTCATAGTGCTGAGATATTTGATGGTGTTGGAAGGTCAACTAGTGCACCATTAGCGATTTTTATTAGTGGGTGGGTTTTTCGTAGGCTTGCCATTATTGTTCCTGTAGTTGAATTACAACGGTGGTTCTTCAAGTCATTAGTCTCGGTTAAAGTCTGAGCGGGAACCATGACCTATTTCGTGTCTTTATTATTAATAGCCTTGATTGTAGGATTGATTGCTGTTGCATCTAACCCTACGCCCTACTTTGCTGCCTTAGGGTTGATAGTGGCGGCTGGGGTTGGATGTGGGGTGTTGATCGGTAGTGGAGGGCCCTTCTTATCCCTAGTTCTTTTTCTGATTTATTTAGGGGGAATATTGGTGGTGTTTGCTTATTCGGCAGCGTTGGCTGCTGAGCCTTTTCCAGAGGCTTGGGGGAGCCGTTCGGTAATGGGTTACGTCTTGGTCTATCTGTTAGGGGTTGTGCTGATAGGAGGGTTATTTTGAGGGGGGTGACATGAGGGTTCCTGAGCAGCTATTGATGAGTTAAAAGAGTTTTCTGTATTACGAGGGGATGTTGGGGGTGTAGCCATGATATACTCTTTTGGGGGAACAATATTAGTTATTTGTGCTTGGGTATTGCTTTTAACCTTACTTGTAGTATTGGAGCTAACTCGGGGCTTAAGCCGCGGGACGGTCCGAGCGGTTTAAATAAGGATTAGGGCAATTGCTAAGATCATAGTTAGAAGGAAGATGGTTAGAAACTTCTTGATTGTTCCTCGTGAAATATTGCTTACTATTTGCGCCAATATCATTTGGGTAAGAGTGATTGATTTTGGACCCGCAATTTGAAGCCAGGTTTGGTCGAGTTTAGTAGCAGTTGATCGTCCGAGGACTAGGCTAGCTTTTGGGGAGAGTCGGTGTACTAATGAAGGGAAGTACCCTAGTATATTTGAGAAATGATGGGAGGAGCTTTTGTAGGCCGTCTTGTAAGGATTATTAGTTTTGGCTGCAAGCTCCATGGCCACAAGAAGGCCAGTAATAGCCACCATTAGGGCTGTTACTTTTAGGGTAACAGGCATAGTTATAACCGGTGTCTTCATGGGCAGGAAGTTGCAGGTAATGACAAGCCCTGCAACGATGCTTCCTCAGGCAAGTCGTTTAACAGGCTGAATCATAAGTGGATTGTCTTCATTAATGGGAGATAAAGGGAGGAACCGGGGAGACCCCATGGTTACGAAGTACACGACTCGGAAGCTATAGACTGCAGTGAAAGAGGTGGCAATGAGTGTTAGGACAAGGGCTCAGGCATTAAGGTACGAGGTGTTGAGGGCTTCGATAATAGCGTCTTTTGAAAAGAACCCGGCGAGGAATGGGGTGCCCGCTAGTGCTAGGCTTCCGATTGTAAGACAGGTTGAGGTAATGGGCAGAAGTTTATGGAGGCCGCCCATTTTTCGAATGTCTTGTTCATCATTCAGGCTATGAATGATAGATCCAGAGCAAAGGAAGAGCATAGCCTTGAAAAATGCGTGTGTGCAGATGTGGAGGAATGCTAGCTGTGGTTGGTTCAGTCCAATTGTGACTATTATTAGCCCTAGCTGACTTGATGTTGAGAAAGCGACAATTTTCTTGATGTCATTTTGGGTAAGTGCGCAAGTAGCTGTATACAAGGTAGTAAGTGCTCCTAAGCATAAGCAACCTGACAGCGCTAGCTTATTGTTTTCCATCAGAGGATGTAGGCGGATTAATAGGAAGATGCCTGCTACCACTATAGTGCTGGAGTGGAGTAGTGCGGATACTGGCGTCGGGCCCTCTATGGCTGATGGAAGTCATGGGTGTAGGCCGAATTGGGCCGACTTCCCCGCCGCTGCAAGGATAAGTGCTACTAATGGGGTTGTTATGTCGTAGTTTTTTGATAAAGCAAAAACCTGTTGTATTTCTCAAGAGTTTAGGTTTATGGCAAACCAGGCCATGGCTAGAATTAATCCAATATCCCCCACGCGGTTATAAATTACAGCCTGGAGGCTTGCGGTGTTAGCATCTGCCCGGCCGTGTCATCAGCCAATGAGTAGAAAAGATATGATACCAACTCCCTCTCAGCCAATGAATAGTTGAAATAAATTATTAGCTGTAACAAGGATAATTATGGCTACTAAGAACAGTAGTAAATATTTGAAGAATCGGTTCATATTAGGGTCGGAGTGTATGTATCACAGTGCAAACTCTAAAATGGATCATGTTACAAAAAGGGCAATAGGGGTGAAAATAAGGGAGTAGTGATCAAACTTGAAGCTAATATTTGCGTCAAATATTTGTGTGTTTATTCATTGTCAGTTTGTAGTAATATTTTCTGCCCCTTGGGCTAGGTAAATTATAAGTGGTAACAGGCTCACGAAGAATGCAGTACTAACAGCAGTTTTCACGTGGGTGTCCGCTCAATCAGGCTCTTGAGGGTTTGGGTTTAGTGTTATAAGCAGAGGCAAAATAAGGATTGTAACGATTAAAAGGAATGAGGAGGATATGACTAGGGCTGTTGAGGTCATAGCTTCCGCTTGGATTTGCACCAAGAGTTTTTGGTTCCTAAGACCAACGGATGAGCTGTTATCCTTCAGAAGCGTAAAGAAGCCGAGGACTTTAACCCCGGGGCATAAGTATTAGCAGCACTTATTGATTTCTGTCCTTCTTTGGTGAGTAAGGGGGTTTTAACCCCTGTCTTCAGAATCACAATCTGATGTCTTGGTTAAACTATACTCACTAGTAACATCATCCTCATATAAGCTCTGGCTTCGCTACGAGGAGAATCACGGGAATAAGGTGGAGAGCTATCAGCAGATGTTCTCGGGTGTGGAATGGTGAAAGCTTCACAATATGATGTGGTGTTGGGCCACGCTGAGATATTAAGAACATATAAAGGGAGTAGGCCGCAGTAATCAATGTCCCTAATCCGGTGAGTGCAATAGTTCAGGGGGACCAGTTAAAGAGGGTTGTAATAATTATAAGTTCTCCTATTAGGTTAGGAAGTGGGGGGAGTGCTAGGTTGGCTAGGTTAGCAATGAATCACCAGACGGCTGTAAGTGGAAAAATTACTTGTAAGCCTCGAGCGAGAACTATGGTTCGGCTATGGGTTCGTTCATAAGCCGTATTAGCTAGGCAGAACAGTATTGAGGACACTAGGCCATGGGCAACCATAAGGATAATTGCGCCCGTGAATCCCCATGGGGTCTGGATTAGAATTCCCCCCGCTACAAGGCCCATGTGACTTACAGAGGAGTAAGCAATCAGTGACTTAAGGTCAGTTTGTCGTAGACAAATAGATCCTGCCATGATAATGCCCCAAAGTGCCAAAATAATAAATGGGTAGATCAGTTCTTTAGAGAGTGGGTCTAGTACCATTATCATACGTATCATGCCATATCCTCCAAGTTTCAGCAGAATTGCTGCTAGGACCATAGACCCCGCAACGGGGGCCTCTACGTGTGCTTTTGGTAATCATAGATGTACACCATAAAGAGGTATTTTTACCAAGAAGGCGATTAAGCAACCTGCCCACCAGATTTTATGACTTCAGGAGCTTACTAGCAGAGGAGGGGTGTATTGGATAATTAGTAAAGATAAAGTCCCCGTGGACTGTTGGAGGAGGAGTAGGGCTACCAAAAGGGGGAGAGACCCGGCCAGAGTATAAAATAAGAAATAGGTACCCGCGTTGAGGCGCTCGGTTTGATTACCCCAACGGGTAATAATAATGAGGGTAGGGATGAGGGTGGCTTCAAATATAATGTAAAACATAATAATTTCTGTGGCGCCGAAGGCTATGATTAGGAAAGCTTGTAGTGAAGTGAGAAGTGTAATATAGAGACGTTGACGTGCAATGGGTTCTGGGTTAATATGGTTTTGGCTGGCCAAGATTATTAAGGGGAGGAGCCAGCATGTTAAGACTAAAAGAGGTGTTGATAAGGGGTCTGTGGCTAAGTAGGCGTTGGATGAAGCTCATCCAGCCTCTGAAGTTCAGCTTAATCATGTAAGGCTTACAAGGGCAATTAAGAGGCCATGGGTGGCAGTAATTGTCCATAGCCATTTGGGGGAGGCCAGCCAAATTGTTGGGAATATCATAACTGTAGGGATCAATACTTTTAGCATTGTAGGAGATTAAGGTTTTGTAGGCGGTCAGTGCCGTGGGTCCGGGCTGTGGCTACCAAGAGTGCAAGGCCCGTGCTTGCTTCACAAGCGGAAAAAGCTAGGAGTAGTATAGGGGCGGTAGAGAAGCTTGTTGATTCAAATTGCAGTGTTCATAGGGCTAATGCAATAAATAGGGATAGTATTATACCTTCTAAGCATAGGAGCGCGGAAAGTAAATGCGTACGATGGAATGCTAGTCCTATAAGTCCCAAGATAAATGCTGAGGTAAAGCTAAAGTGTACTGGTGTCATAAGGGGGCCGTGGACTTAAACCACAATTTTCTGAGCCGAAATCAGAGGTCTTCTTTGGACTAGCCCCCCACTCTGCCCATTCTAGGCCTCCTTGAGTTCATTCATAGATTAATCCGAGGGTCAAGAGGATTAGGACTGTGGTGGCTCAAAAGAATGTTCCGGCTGGGCTGTGGAGTTGATCTCCTCAGGGTAGTGGGAGTAGGAGGGCAATTTCGAGGTCAAATAAAAGGAATAGAATTGCCACCAAAAAGAATCGTAAGGAGAATGGTAGGCGGGCTGACCCCAGTGGGTCAAACCCGCACTCATAGGGGGAGAGCTTCTCTGCATCTGGGTTTATTTGGGGTAATCAGAAAGATACAATTGCTAGGACCGATGAGAGGGCTACAGCGATAATAAAAATAGTTGTAATTAAGTTCATTATCTTTCCTTGGGGTCTAACCAAGACTAAATGATTGGAAGTCACTTGTACAAACTTTAATACTAGAAAGATATGAGCCTCATCAATAGATTGATACGTAAAGGAATAATCATACTACGTCTACGAAGTGTCAATATCACGCAGCGGCTTCAAAGCCGAAGTGGTGTTCGGATGTAAAGTGGTATTGAATTTGGCGGAGAAGACAGACGGCTAAAAAGGTTGAGCCAATAATGACATGTAATCCGTGGAATCCTGTGGCCACAAAGAATGTTGAGCCGTAGACCCCATCTGCAATTGTAAAAGGTGCTTCATAGTATTCTATTGCTTGGAGGGCAGTAAAATAGAAGCCCAGCAGAATCGTAAGTGTAAGAGATTGGATGGCTTGTTTTCGTTCGCCCTCCATAATGCTGTGATGGGCTCATGTAACTGTCACCCCGGATGCTAATAATACGGCTGTGTTAAGGAGAGGCACTTCAAAGGGGTCTAGTGTGGTAATTCCTGTAGGGGGTCAGCATCCGCCCAGTTCAGGTGTTGGGGCCAGGCTTGAGTGGTAGAAGGCTCAAAAGAAGCCTAGGAAGAAGAACACTTCGGAAGTAATAAATAGGATCATACCATATCGCAGACCCTTCTGTACGGGGGGTGTGTGGTGACCTTGGAAGGTTCCTTCTCGGATAACATCACGTCATCACTGAAATATTGTAAGAAGTAACAGAATTAGTCCAAGGGTTATTAGTGTTACCGAGTGGAAGTGGAACCAGATTGCTAGGCCGGATGTCATTAGTAAGGCACCGACGGCTCCGGTTAGTGGTCATGGGCTAGGATCAACCATATGATATGCATGCGCTTGGTGGGCCATTAAACGTTTTCCTGCATATAGAGGCTTAGGAGCAGTACAAACACGTAGGCTTGGATTATTGCTACTGCAACCTCTAGAAGTGTTAAAAGGAAGAGGACGGCGGCTGTTAGGATCGCTACAGTTGGTATTATGGGGAGTAGTACGAACACGGCTGTGGCGATAAGTTGAATAAGAAGGTGACCTGCAGTTAAGTTGGCTGTGAGTCGGACCCCGAGGGCTAGTGGGCGAATAAACAGACTAATTGTCTCGATAATAATTAGTACAGGAATTAAAGGAATGGGGGTTCCTTCAGGTAATAGGTGCCCAAGAGCAACTGTTGGTTGGTTTCGCATACCAATAATAACTGTAGCAAGCCACAGTGGTACAGCAAGTCCTATATTCAAGGATAGTTGCGTTGTGGGCGTGAAGGTGTATGGTAGAAGGCCTAACATGTTAATAGTAATAAGGAATACTATTAATGAGGTAAACATTAGGGCTCATTTGTGTCCCCCGACATTTAAAGGTATTAGTAGTTGATTGGTGAAGCGGTTAATAAATCATGCTTGAAGTGTGGTAAGTCGGCTGTTTATTCAGCGAGATGATGGGGTTGGAAATAATACTCATGGAAGTGCAATGGCAACGGCGATGAGTGGAATTCCTAGGAAAGAGGGGCTTGCAAATTGGTCAAAGAAGCTTGTTATCATGGTCAGTTTCAGGAGTCAGTTTTATGTTTCTCTTCACTTATTGGGGTTGGTTCATTAGGTGTTAAATGATTTAAGACTTTGGTTGGGATAACGGTGAGGAAGATGAATCATGAAAATAGTAGAATTGCGAATCAAGGGTTAGGGTTGAGTTGAGGCATGTCACTAGAGGTGGTCGGTAGGCACCAAACTTTGGCTTAAAAGGCCAACGCTTCGTCCAATAATTAGCTTCCTAGTGAGGCGTCTTCTAGTATTAGGGTGGATCAGCTCTCAAAATGTTTCAGTGGAACGGCTTCGACTACAATAGGCATAAAGCTGTGGTTGGCTCCACAGATTTCGGAGCATTGTCCATAAAATACACCTGGGCGTGAGGCAATAAAGGCAGTTTGATTTAATCGTCCAGGCACTGCGTCTATTTTTACACCGAGAGATGGGATGGCTCAAGAGTGTAATACGTCTTCGGCGGATACTAGAACACGAATTGGTGATTCTATCGGAACTACTATTCGGTGATCTGTCTCTAGAAGTCGAAATTGTCCTGGTGTGAGATCTTGAGTAGGAATTATGTATGAGTCGAATCCTAGGTCCTCATAGTCTGTATATTCGTAGCTTCAATACCATTGGTGTCCTATAGCTTTAATTGTTAAGTGAGGGTCATTAACCTCGTCTATAAGATATAAAATTCGAAGGGAAGGAAGAGCAATTAGAACTAGAATAACCGCTGGTAAAACCGTTCATACAATCTCGATTTCTTGGGAATCTAAGATATATTTATTGGTGAGTTTGGTCGAAACTATTGCGACAATAATGTAGAGTACTATTGTGCTAATTAAAAATACAATTATTAGGGCGTGGTCGTGGAAGTGAAGAAGTTCTTCTATAACGGGTGATGCCGCGTCTTGGAATCCTAGTTGTGTGGGGTGTGCCATTAAATTTAAGACATACAGGAGTCTAACCTGTAATTTCACCTCGACAAGGTGATGTAATATGCATATTTTACTAATGTCTCCAGAAGAAAGTGACAGAGTGGTTATGTGACTGGCTTGAAACCAGTACATGGGGGTTCAATTCCTCCCTTTCTCGTTAGTTTGATTGAACTTGGACAAATGCTGGCTCCTCAAATGTGTGATATGGTGGAGGGCAGCCGTGCAGTCATTCTACATTTGTTATAGTTAGCTCTACTGAGGATACTTCTCGTTTGGCGGCGAAGGCTTCTCATAAGATAAATAAGAACATAATTACTGCTACTAATGAGATGAGTGAGCCGATGGATGATACTGTGTTTCATAGAGCGTAAGCATCTGGGTAATCAGAATACCGTCGTGGCATTCCTGCTAAACCTAGGAAGTGTTGTGGGAAGAATGTGAGGTTAACACCAATGAATATCACAGCAAAGTGGATTTTTGTTCAAGTATCATTTAGGGTATACCCTGAAAATAGTGGGAATCAGTGAACAAATGCTGCTATAATAGCAAATACAGCCCCTATTGATAATACATAGTGGAAGTGGGCAACAACATAGTATGTGTCATGGAGAACAATATCAAGTGATGAATTGGCTAGAACAATTCCTGTTAGCCCTCCAACTGTAAAGAGGAAAATAAAGCCTAAGGCTCATAGTATAGGAGTTTCTCATTTGATTGAGCCCCCGTGGAGTGTAGCAAGTCAGCTGAATACTTTCACACCGGTTGGAATGGCGATGATTATTGTTGCAGACGTAAAGTAGGCACGGGTGTCTACGTCTATCCCGACAGTAAACATGTGATGGGCTCATACAATAAATCCTAGGAGGCCAATGGCCATCATAGCTCAGACTATTCCCATATAACCGAATGGTTCTTTTTTGCCTGCATAGTAGGCTACAACATGTGAAATAATTCCAAATCCGGGTAAAATAAGAATGTAGACCTCTGGATGACCGAAGAATCAGAATAAATGTTGATATAGAATCGGATCACCTCCTCCTGCCGGGTCGAAGAATGTGGTGTTTAAATTACGGTCAGTGAGAAGTATTGTAATTCCGGCAGCAAGAACGGGTAGGGATAGGAGTAGAAGAACAGCAGTTACAAGTACGGCCCATACGAAGAGGGGTGTTTGATACTGAGAGATTGCTGGAGGTTTCATGTTAATAATTGTGGTGATGAAATTAACTGCCCCTAGAATTGATGATACTCCTGCTAGGTGAAGAGAGAAGATAGTGAGGTCTACTGATGCTCCTGCGTGGGCGAGATTACCTGCAAGTGGAGGGTAAACAGTTCACCCTGTCCCAGCTCCGGCCTCAACGCCAGAAGAGGCTAGCAGTAGTAGGAATGATGGGGGTAAAAGTCAGAAGCTTATGTTGTTCATTCGTGGAAATGCTATATCAGGTGCCCCAATCATTAGAGGTACAAGTCAGTTTCCAAATCCACCAATAAGAATTGGCATGACTATAAAGAAAATTATTACAAAGGCGTGAGCAGTAACAATAACGTTATAGATTTGGTCATCACCTAGGAGTGAGCCAGGTTGACTTAGTTCAGCTCGAATGAGGAGGCTTAAAGCGGTTCCCACTATCCCGGCTCAGGCACCAAATACTAAATAAAGGGTACCAATGTCTTTGTGGTTTGTAGAAAAGAATCAGCGTGTAATTGCCACAGGTAGGGTAGCCGAGTGCCCAGGCGGTGGGTTGTAGCCCCGAAGACAGAGGTTTAAGTCCTCTTCCTATCAAGCCCCGTGGTGGAGTACCACATTGGATTGCAAATCCAGAGACGCAGAATAATACCCTGCCGGGGCTTTCCCGCCTTACTCGGCAAACGGCGGGAAAGTAGATGGATGCTCGCTGGCTTGAGCGCTTAGCTGTTAACTAAGAGTTTGTAGGATCGAGGCCTTCCCATCTAGAAAGGCCTTAGTTTAATAAAAACATTTGATTTGCATTCAGACGATGCAAGATAGAGTCTTGTAGGTCTTATCAGGGGCTAGAAGATTTTCACTTCTGCTTAGAGCTTTGAAGGCTCTTGGTCTGATGCTATCCTAAGCCCCTAAATGACGAGCATCATAATAGTTGGGGTGATGGGCAAGAGACCCAGGGCTATTACGGTAGATAAGGCCAGGGGGATAGAGGCCTGGGTCGTTTGACTCCGTCATGGAGTGGTTGAGGTGACAGTATTAGGGGAGATGGTGAGTGTCATCGCGTAACAGAGACGTAGGTAAAAGTAGAGACTAATTAGGGCGGCAAGGGCCATTACCGTTGCAGTTAGGGGGAGGCCTTGCTTTGCTAACTCCTGCAGAATCAACCATTTTGGTATGAATCCGGTGAGTGGGGGGAGACCCCCTAGGGACAGTAGCACTAGGGCGGCAGTTGCTGTGAGGAGCGGGCTTTTCGACCAGGTGGTTGCAAGGGTACCAACTTTTGTGGCATATGAAAGTTTTAGCGTTAGGAATGCTGCAGAAGTCATTAAAATATACATTAGTAATGCGAGAAGGGTAAGTTGGGGAGCATATTGAAGAACAACAATTATTCAGCCCATGTGTGCGATTGAGGAATAGGCTAAGACCTTTCGTAGTTGGGTTTGGTTCAACCCGCCCCAGCCACCAACTAAGGTAGACATGAGTGCAAGGGCCGTGAGGAGAAGTGGGTCGAAGGCTTGGGCTGTTTGAATAATGAGGGCAAGTGGGGCAAGTTTTTGTCAGGTGGATAGAATTAGTCCTGTCATTAGGTCTAGTCCTTGGAGCACTTCAGGTATTCAGAAATGTATAGGTGCTAGTCCAATTTTAAGTGCTAATGCGGCAAGAATTATTGCGGTGGCGATTGGATCGGACATATTAGTCATGCCTCATTCTCCTGTAATCCATGCATTAGTTATACTTGCAAAGAGGATCACGGCGGCTGCAGTGGCCTGAGTAAGAAAATACTTTGTGGTAGCTTCTACCGCGCGGGGGTGGTGGTGCTGTGCTATCAAAGGAACAATTGCTAGGGTGTTAATCTCTAGTCCCATCCAGGCCAACAGTCAGTGGGAGCTGGCAAAGGTGAGGGTAGTCCCTAGGCCAAGGCTAGATAAGAGTGTGGCCAATACGTAAGGGTTCATTGATGGAGGAGGGATTTTAACCGTCATGTTCGGGGTATGGGCCCGAAAGCTTATTTAGCTGACCCCATCATAGAAAGTGGTGTAGAGGAAGCACTAAGAGTTTTGATCTCTTGGGCATGGGTTCGACCCCCTTCTTTCTAAGAACTGAGGGGATTTTAACCCCTGTAAGCCACTCTATCAAAGTGGTCCCTGGGCACTCGGGCACAGTTCCTGAATTACAGCTGTGGGGGAAGGCCCGCCAGTGCAATTGGGAGGGATACATGTCATAGTACTAGGGCTAGTGTTAGGGGAAGAAAGTTCTTTCATACTAAGTGCATGAGTTGGTCGTATCGGAAGCGTGGATAAGAGGCCCGAACTCAAAGAAATACTACAGATAAAAGTGCGGCTTTGATTATTAAGCCAAGAGTGGTCAGCTCGGGTACGGCTGGAAAGTATGATGTTCCTAAAAATAGCACGGCGGAGAGGGTATTTATTAGCAAGATGTTAGCGTACTCAGCGAGAAAGAATAGGGCAAAGGGGCCTCCTGCATATTCTACATTGAAGCCCGAGACAAGTTCCGATTCGCCCTCCGTTAGGTCAAAGGGGGCCCGATTAGTCTCCGCAAGAGTTGAGATGTATCATATCGCGGCTAGTGGCCATGCAGGGATCAGTAATCATACACTTTCTTGGGCTGTATTAAATGTTTGAAGGGTGTAGCCTCCAGAAAAGATAATTACTGAGAGGAGGATAAGCCCAAGGCTCACTTCGTATGAAATTGTCTGGGCAACTGCTCGTAGGGCCCCGATGAGTGCATACTTTGAATTTGATGCTCACCCTGATCCAAGAATAGAATATACTGCAAGGCTTGACAATGCTAAGATAAAGAGCACACCCAAATTAAGGTTAATGACTGGGTGAGGTATAGGTATGGGTGCCCAAAGGGTGAGGGCAAGGGTCAGTGCAAGAATAGGGGTTGCCAGGAATAAGAAGGGGGAGGATGTGGAAGGGCGAACGGGTTCTTTAATAAATAGTTTGACCCCGTCGGCGATAGGTTGCAACAAACCATAGGGCCCTACCACATTAGGCCCCTTCCGCAGTTGCATGTATCCTAATACTTTTCGTTCAAGTAAGGTTAAGAATGCTACGGCCAATAGGACGGGAACAATATAGGCGAGGGGGTTAATCAGGTGGGTCACTAAGGTGTTAAGCATAAACTGGGGAGAGGATTTGAACCTCTGGTTTTAAGGGCTTAGGCCTTACGCAATTTACCATGCTCTGCCACCCCAGTATGCCCTTATCTTGGGCGGCAGGGGTTTTGGCCCTCCCTTATTTAATTTATTTGTTTTCATGAATTAGGGGTGGGGCATGCGTCAAGTATAGGCCCCTCTTTTCCGATCCTTTCGTACTGGGAAAAGTAGCGTTACAGATAGAAACTGACCTGGATTGCTCCGGTCTGAACTCAGATCACGTAGGACTTTAATCGTTGAACAAACGAACCCTTAATAGCGGCTGCACCACCAGGATGTCCTGATCCAACATCGAGGTCGTAAACCCCCTCGTCGATATGGGCTCTGGGAGAGGATTGCGCTGTTATCCCTAGGGTAACTTGGTCCGTTGATCGGCTTTTTAGCCGGATCCTTATTGGTCAGATATTCTGCGGCTTAAAGATGTCTCTTTTGGCTTTAGGGGTGTTGGCCCAGTCCACTCGGAGGCTTGCTTTTCCTCCGTGGTCGCCCCAACCGAAGGTAAAACTTCACGGCCATTAAGTTCTTGCTTCTTATGGAGTTGCTTAACGTGGCTGAATCTTGTACCTTAAGCTCCAAAGGGTCTTCTCGTCTTGTAGTATTATACCCGCTTCTGCACGGATAGATCAATTTCACTGACTGGAGGGGGGAGACAGTTAAGCCCTCGTCTAGCCATTCATACAGGTCTCTATTTAAAAGACAAGTGATTGCGCTACCTTTGCACGGTCAATATACCGCGGCCGTTGAACCCGTAGTCACTGGGCAGGCTGGACCTCCTATACTTTATGCTGCAGGAGGCGATGTTTTTGGTAAACAGGCGAGGCTTGTGTTTGCCGAGTTCCTTCCCCTTCTTTTAGTCTTTCCTTTAAAATGCCACTCCAGTGTGGGATCAACGATTACTTAATTGTGAGTTCTTCTTGAGGTTTATATTATTCACAATGCCCTCTTTGGTTGGGCTCGTTAAATTCCAGCGGTTAGTCCGATCTGGTTTACACTTGTGGCGGGAGAAGATCAAGTCTTCTTGTTACTCATTTTAGCATAGTCTCACCCATGTAGGCATGGGTTGGCCTAATACAGTTAGGGGAGTAAGATTTTTTATCGGGATAATAAATTTCCTTCTGTCCGAGCTTTAACGCTTTCTGTTTAGATGGCTGCTTTCAGGCCCACTAGAACAGTATATTTTACTTAGTATGATCTTTATCCTCCTGTAAAGGTTGTATCCTTTGTTAAAGGGGCTGTACCCCCTTCAACTAACTCTCGTACGTTTCCATAATGTCTTGATGATGTGTTTCTTGATTAAGGGTGTGCGAGGCTGAACTTCTATTCATTTCTTAGGCAACCAGCTATCACCAGGTTCGGTAGGTCTGTCACTTCTACCCGGAGCTCTTCCCACTCTTTTGCCACAGAGACGGGTTGGCCCTAAATTATATAGGCTGTCTCGGGGTAGCTCACCTGGTTTCGGGGTATCAAACTAAAGATCTCTTTGCTTGAGGGTACTGGCTAAATCATGATGCAAAAGGTACAAGGTTTAGTCTTTGTTTTTTAGTGCTTATATGGGTTGTTTCATTTCTCTTTCAGCTTTCCCTTGCGGTACTTTTTCTATCGCTTGAGGTGAACCTTTTCTGTCTCCCATACTCAGGTAAAAAAATGGTTTAGTTTGTGGGGTCGGGTTTCGTTTTGTTATAAATATTGTCAGATTATACTGATGATTAAGCTAGCTGGTTGGCTCAGGGCGACCCAATTTGCATGGATGTCTTCTCGGTGTAAGTGAGATGCTTAACTAGCTCAGCCACGCCCTGAATTTTATCCAAGTGCACCTTCCGGTACACTTACCATGTTACGACTTGCCTCCCCTTGTCAGAGCTTTGGTGTTAGGTAACTTTACTGCATTTCGACAGGGGAGAGTGACGGGCGGTGTGTACGCGTCTCAGAGCCGGGTTCAAAAGGACACGCTGCTTCCTTTTTACTACTAAATCCTCCTTCAAGCACTATTTCATGTTGCATGTCCGTAGTATTCTATTATAGAAAATGTAGCCCATTTCTTCCCGCTTCGTACGCTACACCTCGACCTGACGTTCTGGGTTGTGCCCATTCTGCTTACTTTTATTGCCTTCACAGGGTAAGCTGACGACGGCGGTATATAGGCTGGGATGGCTAGAAGCGGTGAGGTTTAACGGGGGTTATCGGTTCTAGAACAGGCTCCTCTAGGGGGGTCTGAGGCACCGTCAGGTCCTTTGGGTTTCAAGCTAATGCTCGTAGTACCCGGGCGGACGCCTGATTGTAGTTGGGCGTCTGGGTTTATGACTGAGCATAGTGGGGTATCTAATCCCAGTTTGTTTCTCAGTTTTCGTGGGGTCAGGTGGGCTTTGTTAAAGTTACTTTCGTATATTGGGCTTCGGACTCCTAGAAGCGTATGACAGCCAAAGGGCCATTCGACTTTATTGTTTTACTATCCTTAACCACCCTTTACGCCGTTGTACTATCAACTAGGGCCTCTCGTTTAACCGCGGTGGCTGGCACGAGTTTTACCGGCCCTCTTAGCTCTGACTGAGTCAAGTTTTCACTTATGGCTTAATATTTATCACTGCTGAATTCCCTTGGGGGTGTGGCTCGGCCTGGCGTCTTGGGCTAAAGATTTGTGCCTGATGCCTGCTCCTCGTCCCCGGGCAGGGGATTGAGGGCTTACTCACGGGGCTGCGGAGACTTGCATGTGTAAGTTGGGCTAGAGCTGATAGTAAGGTCGGGACCATGCCTTTGTGCACGCGGAGCTTCTCAGGGCCCATCTTAACATCTTCAGTGTTATGCTTTGTATTAAGCTACGCTAGC